CACTAAACTATACCCGCTACAATATGATTATTGTATACGAATGAATTGTCGAACAAGGGAGTGAAACGTAATCAAGATAGGATCAAAATCATGAAAATCGGAGTGCTGACATGTTGTGCTCTGACGGGGAGACTTGATAAAATAGGAAAAAAGGTTCATTTAAATAACAAGTTATATCTTTTATCGGGGAGTCATTCCTGATAGTCCCGGCCCGAAAGGACCATTGAAGCCGGAATATAAAAATGAGTTGAGTTGTACAAGAATCCAGAGCTCCATTTTTCTTTTTCGAAGCGACTCCTTTTCCTATTCATTCAACTGCCAAATCTTATGAATTCGGGTCGATTGGATCGAGTGAAAAATCATATCGTTTTGTTTATGGACTGAAGTGTTCAAACATGTCTTTTGAAAAAATATATGAGTTCTATTTTAATAGAAAAAAATATGTTTTTTTTTATTCCAGTTAAGTAAATCGAGAAAAAGAAAAACAAAGAATAATAAGAAATGATACTCCTATCATAGGAATGGGAATAGCCTTGTTGCTACTTCAATAACAAGTATTTGCGCTTTCAAATCAAATAAATCATTTGATCTATGATTCATTGGAATAAAACAAGGAATGGCCTGGCTAGGTACTGGCCAGGCCGGGGGAATAAAAGAAAGAATCTTTCGGACGAAATCAAAGAGGTACTCTTTCTATTGGAGATATCTGTTTCGAATCTTTATCTAAATGGAATTGATGATTGATATAATTCGTCTATATTTCTATATTTATAGTATATTTATAGAATAAAGAAAGATAAGGAAAGGCTTTTATCAATCTTTACTTTGACTTCACGCGTCACATATGAATTATCCTTTTAAAATTGGGAGAGATGGCTGAGTGGACTAAAGCGGCGGATTGCTAATCCGTTGTACGAGTTATTTGTACCGAGGGTTCGAATCCCTCTCTCTCCGTTCCTTCTGATCACTTGAGATTTCCCTTTCGAATTCGAAAAAATCTCTAACCCCCTTTCTCATAGTTAAATGTATGGAATAGAGAAAGAAAATCCTAAGAAAATTCAGAAATCAAGCAAGGAAAAACCTCTGATTTTTTATTCATCACGTCCAGGATTACGTCCTGGATCATTAGATAGGAATCCAAAGATGAAGAGCGAAACAAAGAATATCACTACTGTGTAAACGAAGAGTTTGAGAGTAAGCATTACACAATCTCCAAGATCATTTTGGGGGGAAATAGGGGAATAGATTCTCTATTTTTGTACCACATATTCCGTTTTGACACCAAGAAAAGAAATGAAGTGGTTTCTAGAAAACAAAGGAATTTGCAGGAATGAATTTGTAATAAGATTCTTTTTCTTCTCTCATATCTACAATTAGGTATTGTAGGGACCCAAGGTCTTTGACCCCCAGAAGAGAAGGTCAGAATGAAGAAATGAGGTGATTCCGATTCATCGCGGCTATCAAAAAGAATTTCCATGTTTGAGTCGAGCGTTCATTATGTGATCTTATCAATTCTTAGAATCGAGTTTTTTGATCGAAGAAATCATGAATGTTTCTAAAACAGTATTAAAGATCTCATCGAAAACTTACAGCAGCTTGCCAAACAAGGGCTAAGAGAAAAAAGAGCACAGGTATGACTGGCATAACATCTACGATTGGATTGAAAAAAGCATAAGCTTCGGGCAATTTGGCGAAGAAAAAGCTACTCGAATGAAGGGCAGAATTAAGACAGATCAAACTAAAGATATTAAGCATAACAAACATTTTGTTCTTGGAGATAATTTCATTATTATTGGGTTATTGATATAAGGGGAAAAATGAAGAAAGAAGAGAAGGTAGGCCATAAAATCTTTCTTTTTCTTTGAACCCCCTCAATCAAAAATCCTTCAATTCTCAAATGAGAATAGAAGGAATCATACCTTACATACAATATCTTAATTGAATTATATGTAATGATCAATGAATTCATTTTGATTCTACATCTACATGTGTAGATGTAGAATCCTAGCAACAACCAATTCCATAGATATTGGGGCTGGAATTGACGAACAACCAATAACAATATTAGTGTTTATCGGTGTCGAATAGAAATGAAAATGGGGCGTGGCCAAGCGGTAAGGCAACGGGTTTTGGTCCCGTTACTCGGAGGTTCGAATCCTTCCGTCCCAGACCAATTCTATCAGAATAAAGATTGTTCTTTTTAACACTCAACTGCTTATGTAATGTTGGATACAACGTGATCCAATCTTTCTTTGTGATTTCTAATGATTCTTCTATGAATCATATCCTCCCTTTCGATTTTGTTTCTCACAAACGAATCTAGTATCAATGACATGTGGATGGAAATAAATATCTTTTTTGATATAGGTAGGATGGGAACAAAGATCAAAGTGAAATTCAAAAAAAAAAAATGGGTGGCTATTCAGCGTATGTTCGCCCCCTCGTCCATATTCCTATTGAAGGTTAGTTAGTCATTTGGAGAAACTTTATGCCCCATATCTATGATATTTTGATTCTCACATGATGCATTCTGAGTCGAAATGCGAAATAAAAGAGAGGTCTCTATCTTCCCTAAAGTAAATAAATATAGGGTAGACAAAATGACCAATTCTATGTGGATTCTGTATTCTAAACGGGAAGGGGTTCTTGGTATTAATTCCATCGCTGGAATGAAAGCTCCTGAGACTGGGGTGGGGCAAAATAAAAATAGTAACGACGAATTGATACGAACCCATTTTGCTTTGTACTTATACAAGATAGGATAGCACAGCGCCCCATAAGAAGATCTTTTTTAATTGGCTTTTGGTATGATTCATGATCCCCATAGAATTCGTGTAGATATGAGTGAATTCGCACGCAAAGGGAGGTATCAATTTCAAGACCCTTGCCATCCGGATCTTATTAACAAACAAAAAAATTCAATACGGAACAGTTTCTTTGGACTAATTTCTTTTTATTTTGTATTTGGCTACAATGAATAATTGGAAATCAATGTAGCGATCGATTGGGGGGAGATTCATACATTCATTCCATTCACTTTACTTTATGGAAAGATTCCTGAATCTGAAGTAAAACAAAATCTGTAGAAAATGAACCATGCCTATCTGTATGTGTATGGTTATTGTTCTATTTCAGTGACGCCGGTGTTTCGGTTTTGGCGAAAAAGATCTGTGATCCCTTAAATACCCACGATTATCCCCGGTAACACTTGTTTGGTGTATCTGATGAATACGGAAAAATCGGACTCCTACGATTCTTATTTTTTCAATCAGATATCCGCTAAACATTTTTAGATCCTCGTTGTACCGGTTTGTTGATGGATTTAGAGATCAAATTCAGTCTTTACTGGAAAACGGATTTCCAGTAATGATGTCGAAGTAGGAAATTATTGAAACTTTAATTATTCCTTATAAATTCTTGATACTCGAAGAAGTGTGACATTGGTGAATTTATCCTATCGGGTCACTTGTGACCTTTCCCGGTCATTGGGATAGCTTATCTGGGTAATGACTCATTCTGTTTCCGTATCGGTAATCTAATTAAAGACCCTTCTTTAGTTGTTTGAGAAAGAATTGGATCTTTCATGATTCATCGTTTCTAACAATTTGTTGAAGATGTAAAGAAAAGAAGTGTTAAGCAACTCATTTCTTCGTGTTTTTTATAAATGTGTTTCATTCTTCTAATAAAATATGGGGTTAAATTATATTCTTGCTGAGACTTTCCCAGATAACTATCCATATATGAAAATGAAGTATGGATGACTTCATATACCATATACCGATTGAGCCAATGACTATTCATGATTCCATATTGAATCAATTCCATACCGGTCCAAAATTAGAGGAATGTTATGGTAAAACTTCGTTTGAAACGATGTGGTAGAAAGCAACGTGCGACTTGAAGGACATTATCGGTTGTGGATTCTTGCACCCACCATTTTATATATCAATGAAGATGCTCTCGGCTCGACATAGTTTGTTCTATTCCACTAGGACCCAAATTGGGAGTTGTAATAAAATAAAAAAATAAAATATAGTACATGATGTAGCTCGAGCATAAAGAATTGATTCATTTAGCAGAGGGAAGGATCTAGGGTTAATGCCAATCAATAGGTTGGAACAACTTCGTAAGTATATCTTCGGTATAGAAATGGAAAGGATCAAGTTCGAACAAACAAGTAAAAAAAGTAAAATGGAGTTGTCGGAATTGGTAAAACTATTTCGATCAAAAGTGTATCACAGAGGAATCAATCGTTTCTATAGAACGAAATAACAAAAGGTATGTTGCTGCCATTTTGAAACAATTAAGGATCACCGAAGTAATGTCTAAACCCAATGATTCAAAGCAAAGATAAAATCAAAAAGGATACCGGAACAAGGAAACACCGTTTTCAATTGTCTCAACAACTAGATCAGAATGGGGAAGAAAAAAATAGATTCTAGGCGAGACAAACAAAAGAGGTTAGAGACGGCTCAATAAATGTCTAAAGATTTCCCTTCGAGCTCTTTGAGAATTACCCAACTTGAGTTATGAGTACGAATGAGATTTCTTTTTTTTTTCAGGAAGGAAGAAAAAAAAAAGACTCAAATCATAGTCTAATTGATGATTTTGTGGATCCATTTGCCGCTATAATACATAAATTCGAATCATTCTTTTTGGAGCCGTACGAGGAAAAACCTCTTATACGTTTCTAGGGGGGGATTGTTCATTTATGTCTATCCCAATGAGTCATCTATCGAATCGTTGCAATTGATGTTCGATCCCGAAGAGAGGGAAGAGATCTTCGTAAAGTGGGTTCTTACGATCCGATAAAGAACCAAACTTATTCAAACGTTCCCGATATTCTATATTTCCTTGAAAAAGGTGCTCAACCTACAGGAACTGTTCATGATATTTCAAAGAAGGCGGAGGTATTTAAGGAACTTCGAATTAATCAAATGAAATTCATTAAATGAAAAAAAACGGGGGGCTGCCCAGTATCTAGTTTTGTCTAATTGTTTCTCCACCATTCCCTTTTTTTTGCTCTATTCATTGTTGCTCCCACATGATCCCATATCATAGAACGATTAAAAAAATATCTTCTATTGATTGATATGAGACAGGTAGAAAAAAAATGGAGTGAATAGATGAAATAACTGGGAAATTATGGGATTACCATCAATCGGATGGTTTTCGTTGGGACTCTACCAACAAACAAAAGGTCAATATTGCTTATTGTACCTCCATTGAATAGACCCGAGATTTTTTTCCTACTTTCATTTTGAATTCCTTATTTATTCCCCCATTCATATTTCATTTCTTATCTATGTATATGTAGTGCCACTCCAACACAAGTCCTTATTTTCTTTTTATTGATTTTATTTTCTCAACATTCAATTTATATTGACAATGGTGTATCGAACAAATATAATTCGATCGTGGATAAATAGTTCTATTTATCCACGATCGAATTATATTTGTTTCTTTATTTCATTCAAATGATGGGTTCGTCGAATTCGCTGTGACACAAGAAGTATCTTAGTTAATATAATGATAATAAAAAAAAAGATAGAGTATGGGTAGTCAGTCTATAAACTTTTACATCTATTTAGATTTTCTCTATATTTATCCCAGAATCTGTTGTATTTTAATCTGATCTCTGTTCATTTTTATGTTCACAATTGATCATCCAATTTTTCTTTTTGATTTATTGCTAGTTCAGTGTTTTGACGGGGTCGGGCAATCAAATCTCTTTATTTATTTTTTATTCCGATCGTATCTACACACCATATTTATATGTATGGGTTGCTAACTCAACGGTAGAGTACTCGGCTTTTAAGTGCGGCTATGATCTTTTACACATTTTGATGAAGCAACGGATTCGTCCATACCATTGGTAGAGTTTGTAAGACCACGACTGATCCTGAAAGGGAATGAATGGAAAAAACAGCATGTCGTATCAATGGAGAATTCTTAGAATACTTCATCCTTAACGGATCGGTACAAAATCTTGTTTTGATTCTTTTCTTGGAAAGGGGTCAAATTAATTCAAGTTGGGTCGAGTGAATAAATGGATAGAGCCCTATGGCTCCAATTATAGGGAAACAAAAAGCAACGAGCTTCTGTTTGTTCTTAATTCGAACGATTATCCGATCTAATTAGACGTTAAAAATATATTAGTGCCCGATGTGGGAAAGGGTTCTCTTGTGAGTGGATCATCGATTCCTTTTTTTCATGAATCCTAACTATTCTCTATTATGTAGTGGAGACGAATGTGTAGAAGAAGCGGTATACTGATAAAAATTCATTATTCCAAAGTCAAAAGAGTGATCGGGTTGCAAAAATAAAGTATTTCTAACCATCTTTTGTAATTATAACGAACACAAACAAATTGGATGGAAATAGGATCCGTCGATTGTCCTTCCTGGCTCCGGGGTATCTATTCTTTTCTTACTATAATACCCTGTTCTGACCGTATCGCACTATGTATTATTTGATAGTTCAAGAAATCCCACATTCGGTTCAAGTGTAATTTCAAATGGAGGAATTTCAAGGGTATTTAGAAGTAGATGGATTTCGGCAACAATATTTCCTATATCCCTTTCTATTTCAAGAATATATCTACGCACTTGCTCATGATCATGCTTTAAATGGATGGATTTTTTATGAACCCATGGAAAATTTAGGTCATGATAATAAATCTAGTTCACTAATTGTGAAACGTTTAATTACTCGAATGCATCAACAGAATCATTTGATTATTTCGTTTAATGATTCTAACCAAAATCGATTCGTTGGGCACAACAATGATTTTGATTCTCAAATGATATCGGAGGGTTTTGTAGTCATTATGGAAATTCCATTCTCACTGCGATTGATACCTTCCCTAGAAGAAAAAGAAATAGCAAAATCTCATAATTTACGATCTATTCATTCAATATTTCCCTTTTTCGAGGACAAATTATCACATTTAAATCATGTGTCAGATATACTAATACCTCACCCCATCCATCTGGAAATCTTAGTTCAAACCCTTCACTCTTGGATACAAGATACTCCCTCGTTGCATTTATTGCGATTCTCTCTCTACGAGTATTGGAATTCAAATAGGCTCATTACTCCCCAAAAACCCATTTCCCTTTTTTCAAAAGAGAATCAAAGATTATTCTGGTTCCTATCTAATTCTCATGTATATGAATGTGAATCCATATTCATTTTTCTCCGTAAACAATCTTTTCATTTACGATCAACATCTTTTGGATCCTTTCTTGAGCGAACACATTTCTATGCAAAAATAGAACATCTTGTAGTAGTGCTTTGTAACGATTTTCAGAAAACCCTATGGTTGTTCAAAGACCCTTTTATGCATTATGTCAGATATCAAGGAAAATCGATTCTGACTTCAAGGGGGACTCATCTTCTGATGAAGAAATGGAAATATCACCTTGTAAACTTTTGGCAATGTCATTTTTACTTGTGGTCTCAACCGGACGGGATCCATATAAAGCAATTATACAATCA